TCCATTTGTCCATATTTCTAGAAAAAGGATCTCTTGTTTTTCATTTCCATTTCCATAAGAATGAATACTATGATTCGCGTTTCGAACAGGCATGAATATAGCATCTATAGGATAACTTCCGTCTTGAAAGTTATTTGGTGTTTTTATATTATATCCTCGATTCCTTTCAATCTGTAATCCAATACAAAAATCAGTTGGTTCCGTTAGGTTAGCTATATGCTGCGTATTATCAACGATTTCCACAGAAGGTGGTAAGAGGATGTCTTGAGCAGTTACATATCCAGGACCTTTGACACAAATAAGCGCGTCACGAGTTCCATATAGATTACTTCTCAATACAATTTCTTTCAAATTCATTAAAATTTCATGTACCGATTCTTGAATACCTACTATGGTAGAATATTCATGCGGGATTTTCTCAGATTTTGCGCGTGTAATACATGTTCCTTCGATTTCTCCAAGCAAAGCTCTTCGCATCGCAATGCCTATTGTGTCGGCTTGACCTTTCATAAGTGGAGACAGAATAAAGCGTCCATAATAAAGACGCTTACTGTCTGCTCTTGATTCAACACATTTCCACTGTAGTGTCCGAGTAGATACTTTTAATTTCTCTCGAACCATAGTAATATTATTTGTCAGATTTTTGAGTCATTTATTTCTCTTGAAATCTCTTCAATGTTTATTTCTACACTCGCCTTTTTTTAGGGGGTCTGCAGCCATTATGTGGCATAGGGGTTACATCCCTTACGAAACTTAAAAGTATACCACTTCGACGAATAGCGCGTAATGCTGCATCTCTTCCGAGACCCGGACCTTTTATCATGACTTCTGCTCGTTGCATACCTTGATCTGTTACTGCTCGAATAGCATTTCCTGCTGCGGTTTGAGCAGCAAAAGGTGTCCCTCTTCTTGTACCCCTGAATCCACAAGTACCGGCGGAGGACCAAGAAATAACCCGACCCCGTACATCTGTAACTGTCACAATGGTGTTGTTGAAACTTGCTTGAACATGAATAACGCCCTTTGGTATTCGCCGTGCACTTTTACGTGAACCCACACGTCCAGTCCTACGTGAACCGCTTCTTGGTATAGATTTTGCCATATTTTATCATTTCCGAAATATAAGTCAGAGATATATGGATATATCCATTTCATGTCAAAACAGATCTTTTATTTTGATTTGTTCATCGGTTCCTTTAGAGAGTCCCTTTTCGAAAGATTATCCTTGTCTTTGTTTATGTCTCGGGTTGGAACAAATTACTATAATGCGTCCCCTTCTACGGATCAGTCGGCATTTTTCACAAATTTTACGAACGGAGGCTCTTATTTTCATAATTGTTATTCCTTAACTGAATTTCGAATCTACTTTACTGATTGGAAGAAAATAAGTTTCTTGAAATTTTTGAACCGTGAATTAGATCCTCATGAAAGGAATCTTGAAAAACCACCGAACCATTCGAATCTTTGTTGTGGGGTCTATAAATTCTGCGCCCCCCCCCCCCCCGTTTGAATCATAACGACTTACTTAAACTTTGATTCTATCTCCTGGTAGTATATGTATAAAAGAGTGTCGGATCCTTTCTGAAACAGAACTTAGAATCTGACTTCATTATTTAAACGAACCCCGAACATACCATTGTGAAGTGATTCAGTAATTAAACCCTCATGAATCCATTTTTCTTCTTTTATTCCAGACAAACCCTCCTTGAAGTATGAACTTATGTAGGAAGGCGTGATATTAGACAACTTGGCTTTTTTATTCGTTTTTTTCACAAACAGGAAGTTACAGATACAATTCGGATAGCAGAAAATTTACCATATATAGCACAAAATTTCTCCGCCGATTCCTTCTATCCGAGCTGCACGGTCTGTCATTATACCCCGAGAAGTAGAGAGAATTACAATCCCCATCCCGTCTAAAATTCTAGGAATTCGTTGATAGTTAGAATAGATTCGGAGACCAGGTCGACTTATTCGTTTTAAATTTAAAAGAGTTCTATATGGTCCTTTCCTATTCCTTCTATGTCGTAGGGTTAAAACCAAAAAATATTTGTTATTTTCTACAAGTTTCCTTACGTTTTCGAGAAAACCCTCTTGTAAAAGTATTTTAACAATGTTTTGGGTCATGTTAGTAGATGCTATTCGAACCGTTCCCTTTCGATCCATGTCAGCATTTCGTATAGAAGTTATTATGTCAGCAATAGTGTCCTTACCCATGATAAACTAAAATTATTGTTGCTTCCGAATTTGGATATAATCAGCATGTTCTTTTTTTATAAAAATTATTAAAGAAAATTCTTAAAAGTATATGCGTGAGACATAATCTACTAATTTATCTATTTTATTTAAATACTATCACTATCTCACGGTCTCATATTATAATACCTCAGGTGCTAATGAAACTATTTTAGTAAAATTTAACTGTCTCAATTCCCGGGCGATCGCGCCAAAAACGCGGGTTCCTTTTGGATTTCCTTCTTGATCAATGACAACTGCAGCATTGTCATCATATCGTATTATTATACCGTTATCGCGTTTGAGTTCTTTACAAGTACGTACAATTACAGCTCTGATCACTTCTGATCTTTCTAGAGGCGTATTTGGTACTGCTTCTTTTATCACAGCAACAATAACATCACCAATATGAGCATATCGGCGATTACTAGCTCCTATTATTCGAATACACATCAATTCTCGTGCCCCGCTATTGTCTGCTACATTCAAATGGGTTTGAGGTTGAATCATATCATTTTTTTTTATCCGTTTTTTTAATGTAAAATAAAGCAAAGGACGAAGTAAAAAAAAAAAAAAAGAAAGAAAACCCTGCAATTGTTTTTTTATACACAAGACTTCTTTCCTTTGGTTCTACATTTCTATCCAGAAATAATGAATTGAGTTCTTATAGGCATTTTGGACGCCGCTATTGAAATAGCCTTTCGAGCTATATTTTCGGCTACTCCACCCATTTCATAAAGTATTCTACCCGGTTTAACAACAGCTACCCAATATTCTGGGGATCCTTTCCCTGAACCCATACGGGTTTCCGTGGGTCTTACTGTAACTGGTTTGTCTGGAAATATACGTACCCATATTTTTCCGCCACGGCGTACATTTCGTGTCATTGCTCGGCGCCCTGCTTCGATTTGTCTAGCTGTAATCCAAGCGGGTTCAAGTGCTTGAAGAGCATATCTACCGAAACAAATATGATTACCTCGATAAGATATTCCTTTCATTCTTCCTCTATGTTGTTTACGGAATCTTGTTCTTTTTGGGTTATAGTTGACGGTTCTTTTTCAATTCCATCTCTACTACAGAACTGGACATGAGAGTTTCTTCTCATCCAGCTCCTCGCGAATGAAACGACTAAAACAGATTTTATGAAGATATACATGTGTTTAATGAATAATATGCTGAATCATAGGATTCTTTGAAATTGCATCTAATTAATCAATTCGTTAATCTATTCGAAATTTGTCTAGCGTGTTTAGATATTATTTAATTAAACATGTATTCTATTTCTAGATAATGTCAATGTCTTTTTTTATAACGTTATCGTTATAAAAACATCTTTCTTTTGTTTTTCCTTTTATCATATGGGATCGACAAAAATGTATCAATCTAATAAAAAAAAAAACTTTCGCGGGCGAATATTTACTCTTTCCATATCTATTTTAGTTATAGGGTTCGTTCATGACCTCTCAAAATAAAAGAATAAAAGAGGGGGTCCCTGGTTTGTTCCGCCATCCCACCCAATGAATCATTAAGATTCATTTTCAATAGAATCTTCTGCATTCACGGGTTATATCGTTCCCATTGCTTCTCGATTAATGGTTAGGTCTGAATTTTCCGGCGGAGTCCTTTTTTCTTAAGTCAATTTTCTCAGTCTTTATTGGCTCGAGGCTCTTGATTTTTTTGTTCTATAAGCGGATTCATCTAATTCTGCATGAATCATTATTGAATTTATGCTTTATTACACTGCGTTTTATGAGATGACTCATCGACCTTACATATTGGAATCATATATCATTGATATTTCCGTTCTCTCTTTCTCTCATCCTTCCACTTATCCGCATACTTTTTTTCTATTTTGCTTTCCGACTTAGAACTTCACAACTCATAATCCGATTGGTTTTTTTTATCTTTATCTTTATGCAAAAAAAGATTTCAGTTGCTACAACGATATGTCCAATATATTATATCTTTATCTTGACTGGTTCTTTGGATCCAGATAATGCGAAGCAATGAGTTGGTTATTAGTGCTATAGTTATTAGTTCATACTCTGGGCCCTGGTCCGTTTTTTGAATCCTAGCCCTAAAAAAACCAACGAGTCACACACTAAGCATAGCAATTATATAAAATGATCAATCGAATTTTTATTGAACCCTCTAGAATTGCAGAATTGCTCTTTTTTTTTGTTTTGCTTGAACATAAAAAGAATAAAAGGGTTTTTCTTTTTTTGTCCATTACTTGGTATAATGTAAAAACACGTAAAGTCTTATTATTCTTCGTCTACAAATATCCAAATTTTGATTCCTAATACCCCGTATATAGTTCGAACTGTATAGGAACAATAATCAATTTTAGCTCCAATGGTTTGTAGAGGAACCCTACCTTCTCTGATCCATTCGACGCGTGCAATTTCTTTTCCGTCGATACGTCCCGCAATTTGTACTTGAATTCCTTTTGTATTCGCCAGCTCGGTTAATTCAATAGCTTTTTTCATTGCTTTGCGAAAAGAAACTCTATTCTTTAATTGGCCAGCTATAAATTCTGCAAGAATATTAGGGTGTCCATAAGGATTTGCAATTCGTGTAATAGCAATGTTTAGTTTTCGGTTCGCACAATGAAGTTCTTTTTGTACATTCATCTGCAATTCTTCGACTCTCCGCGGTCTATTTTCTATTAAGAATTTTGGGAATCCTATATAAATTATGACTTGAATTAGATCGATTCTTTTTTGAATCTCTATCCGTGCAATTCCCTCAACGCCAACACCGGA